GCTCTTCCGAGGGGGGGGGAGAGAGGCGAGGCCCCGGCGAGCAGCCTCGCCGTCTTCATATATAACCAGGAGCCCATAAGAAGGATAGTGGGGACACGACCTTGAGGGGAGCGAGCACGGGCTGGAGGTCGTGCGAGGAGGCGTCCGGGGTGGCGTGAGGGTAGGCTAGGCGCCGTTCCCCGAGACGAGTGGGATTGAGGGGAGAACTGGAGGTTGGGGTAAATCTAGGTTGGTATTGGGCTGGCGTGGCAAGTGTGTCCACTTGCCACGGAGTCGGGGCTGGGCTCTGGGATGGCCGACGATAGTCCAATGCCATAGTAAGAGGATATTTATTTATTACTATTATTTTATTCGCAAGCGTTATTTATTTTTATAAAATATAAAAGGTAATTCATTATAGGTATGTAAAGCAGGAGGAGAATTAAATACTCATTCTAAAGTATTTATATGTTTTCAATATAAATTTAAAATATATGAATATATAATTTTTTTTAAACATCTTTGTTCCTTTCGTACTAAAAGGTTTTTTTTGTAAATTGTAGATAGAAACCTTCCTGTCTTGCGACGGAATGAACTCAAATCATGTAAGATTTTTAAGGTCGAACAGACCTACCCTTTATAACTTCTGCATTATTTGGATATCTTAATTCAACATAGAGGTGACAAACTTTAACTTCGATAGGATCTCTAAGTTAAAATTATTCTGTTATCCCTAAGGTAGCTTTTATTTATTAATCGTTATTATTTTGTTTTATAAATAACGGGTCAATATAACCTATTTTTATAATTGTTAAATTTATAAATTATACAATAAATTATTTTATTAATTTTGTTTACCTTTGTTATTAATAAAAGGTAGTCGCCCCAACTAAACTAACCATCTTTTTAATTATAATTTTTATTAAAATAAAAGAAATAAAAAGATTTTAGTTAAGCTCTATAGGGTCTTTTCGTCTTACAATTATAAATAGCATCTTAACTATTATTTCAATTTTATATGTGTTTTTTTTTGAGATAGTGAAATATTCGTTTAACCTTTCATACTATCCATTAATTAAATGGCAAATGATTATGCTACATTATCACAGTCAAGATACTGCGTCCGTTTAATTTTATTAAAATAATTTAATATTTTATTATTAAAATCACTGGGCAGGTTTCACTTTGAGTTTTATTCTTAGCTATGTTTTTGGTAAACAGTCGATATTTAATTTGCCGAGTTCCTAAAAAAAAATTAGTAATATTTTTATTTTCTACTTGATTTAGTTAAGTACAGTAATTTCTAAAAAATTTTCTAGTTAATTTTTTATTAGTACTCCTTTTTATATGAGAGTCTGTATAATCTTATTCAATTTTTGAAAATAAGAAACATTAGAAATAAATTTATTTTTATTAATATTTACATTATTTGTTCTAATTTATTTAAATATAAATGATTAGAATACCTTATTACTATTATTAATTCGAAACTTTTAAGTAGATAGGACTTTATTTAAAAAGTTAATTTTTATTAAAATAAACTTTTACGTATTTTTTAAAGAATAGCTGTTTCTAGGCTTATATATTTTTTATTATAATAATAAACTTATTTAAATATTAAAAATAAAGTTTATTTGATTTCGATTAAAGTTTTTTCTTTTTTGACATTAAATCTTATAACTTAAGGTCTTCTTATTCTTTATGAATAAATTACTTATATAAATTTCATAAGGAACCAGCTATATCCATATTCGTTTAGTTTTTCGCTGCTATTTGTAAATCTTTTAAAAATTTTTCAACATTTATTAATTATTTCATTAAATTATTCACAATTAGATCATATGGTTTCGGGTAATAAAAACTTTATTATATTAATTAGCTTTTTAACTTGTTTTTATTTTTTCTTGTAAATCCATTATACAAAAGGTAGTTGTTTATCAATGTTTTATTTCAATTAGTTTATAAATTTCCTTCACAGTACTTTATTTATAGATAATATATAAGAGTTATTTTATATTTAACAATTTTTGATTTCATTCTCCATTACTTTCAAAAAAATCTTTAAAATTACTAAGATGTTTCAGTTCTTTTTTTGTATTCATTTATGATAAGTTTAATTATTTTATTATTATTAATTTTTACTTTCAAATATATTTCTATTTTTATAAAATGAAATATTTAAATAAATTCTGTTATAATAGAAAGGGAAAACTTTTTGTATATAAAAAGTTTACCCTTTCTATTATAACAGAATTTATTTAAATATAAATGATTTTAATAAATAATTATTTATCATATAAAGATAGCGCAGAATTTAGTCAATTGAGTTTTCAAGATGTTTCTAGTCCTTTAGGTGAACAACTTATTTTTTTTCATGATAATGTTATGTTTATTATTGTTGTAATAACTATTTTAGTTGGGTGAATAATGGTTTCAGCATTTGTTAATAAACATTATTATAAATATTTGATTCATGGTTCTACCATAGAAATTATTTGAACATTAATACCTGCTATAATTTTATTATTTATATCATTTCCTTCCTTACAATTATTATATTCTTTAGATGAAATAACTGATCCTTCATTAACTATAAAAGCTGTTGGTCATCAATGATACTGATCTTATGAGTATTCTGATATTGAAGAAGAATCTATAGAGTTTGATTCTTATATGGTTCCTAGTTCTGATTTAGAAAAAGGAGATTTTAGATTATTAGAAGTAGATAATAGAATTGTAGTACCACTTAATACAGAAGTTAGAGTTGTAGTAACAGGAGCAGATGTTATTCATTGTTTTTCTGTTCCATCTTTAGGAGTTAAAGTTGATGCTATACCTGGTAGATTAAATCAAGTTAGTTTTTTGGTAAAAAGATCTGGAATTTATTATGGACAATGTTCTGAAATTTGTGGTTCAGACCATTCTTTTATGCCTATTGTTGTTGAAGCAGTTTCTCAAGAAAAATTTATTAATTGAATTTTAAACCAACAAGAAAATCTTTAGTAATAGAGTTTACCTCTTTAAAGAACTCGATTAAGTAGATCAAATAATCTTCAAAATTATTAGTATTGGTTCAAATCCAATGTTCTTTGATATGTCTCAACTTGATATGTCAATATCTTTTTATCATATAATAGATTTAATATTATGTTTTTATATTTTTATCCATTTAATTTCTATAATTTTAGTTAAATATTCATACAATAAAAAAGTAAGATTAAGTAATTTAGATTTTAAAAATTTTTCAATAAATGAGGATAATTTAGGCTTTATAAAAAGAATACTTAAAATATAATGACTTCTTATTTTGATCATTTTATTGTTATACAAATTATAAATCCGTATATAACTGATTCTTTATTAGTTATTTTTTTTGTAATTATATTATATTTTTTTTTAAATTATAATACTTTTATTATTCCTAATAGATTACAAAATATTATTGAAATTATTATTGAACATTGAACTTCTGTAATACAAGAAAATTTAGGAGTAAAATTTAGTTATTATATCTTACCATTAACTACTTTGTTTATGTTTATTTTAGGAATAAATTTATTTGGTTTTTTTTTATTTACTTTTCCTTCTACAACACATATTACTATAACATTTGGGATGGCTATAGGTGTTTGATTAGGAGTAATGATATTTGGTTTTATAAATTTTAAGAGCTTATTTTTAAGTATGTTTATGCCCACAGGGGCTCCTTTAGGATTATCCCCACTTTTAGTAATAATTGAAATAGCTAGTAATATATCAAGACCTATAGCATTAGGAATGAGACTTGCTGCTAATTTAACAGCTGGTCATATATTACTAAGTATTTTAGCAGATTTTGGGTGTAAATTATTATTTTATTCATATTCAATAAGTAATTTATTTCCTATTTTTATAATTATATTTATGACAGGTTTAGAAATTGGAGTTTTGGTTATTCAAGCTTATGTTTTTTGTTTACTTTCAATGATTTATTTAAAGGATAGTGTAGAATTACATTAATGGAAAAAGTTTATCATCCTTATCATTTAGTAGATCCTAGTCCTTGACCTTATGCAATAGGTTGTAGTGTTCTTTTAACTACTTTAGGTTCAGTAATTTATTTTCATTATAGTAACATTATTTTAGTACTTATAGGTTTATCATCTATAGGTATATGTATGTTTTTATGATTAAAAGATATAGTTAGAGAAGGAACTTATCAAGGTTTACATACTAAATCTACTTTAAATGGTCTTAAAATTGGTTTTTTATTATTTATTGTTTCTGAGGTTTTATTATTTTTTAGTTTTTTTTGGGCATTTTTTCATAGTAGTTTATCTCCATCAGTAGAAATAGGAGTAATGTGACCACCAATGGGTATTGATCCTTTAAATCCTTTTTCTGTTCCATTATTAAATACTGCTATTCTTCTTAGTTCAGGTGCTACAGTTACTTGGGCTCATCATAGCATTGTCAATGGTAATAGACAAGAATCAATAAGAGGATTAAGTTTAACAGTAGGTTTAGGAATTTTTTTTACCTCATTACAAGTTTTTGAGTATTTTGAAGCTTCATTTTGTATAGCAGATTCAGTTTATGGTTCTACATTTTTTTTAGCTACAGGTTTCCATGGTTTTCATGTTTTAGTGGGTACAATATTTTTAAGTGTATGTTTAGTAAGATTAAATTATTCTCATTTCACTAGATCCCATCATTTTGGGTTTGAAGCTGCTTCTTGATATTGACATTTTGTCGATGTAGTTTGGTTATTTTTGTATGTTTGTATTTATTGATGAGGTTGTTAAATAGCCTATTGGCTTGTAAAGTAAACTAATGGTAAGTTATTAGGCTCATAACCTAAATATAAAAGTTCGATTCTTTTCTTTATATAATATGTTTTACAATTATTTTATTTATTTTATATTATTTTTATTAGTTTTACTTTTATCAACTTATTTATCAAAAAAAGATAAATTATTATTACTATTATTAAGTATTTTCTTTTATTTTATATGAATAAATAATTATTTATTTATAAATTTTTTATGTTATGATAATTGAAAAAATTTAATAATAATTTTTATGTTTTTTATATTTTGTATAATAAATAATTTAGTAAAAAAATTTAATTTTGAAGAATGAATTCTAAGTTTCTTGGTTTTGTTTGGTTCTATAGTAATAATAACATGTAATCATTTTTTAATTTTGTACTTAGGTTTAGAAATACAAACTTTTTCACTTTTTATATTAATTTCCAAAAATAGATTATGATTAAAAAGTTCTGAAGCAGGTTTAAAATATTTTATTTTAGGAGCTTTATCATCTGGTTTATTTTTACTTGGGCTTACTATTATTTTTATTAATGGTTATTCTTTAAATATTCAAGATTATATTTTTAGTTTTTGATTTAAGGATAATTTATTAGTAATATCATTTTTATTTATTTTATTATCTTTATTTTTTAAAATAAGTTTATTTCCTTTACATTTTTGAATACCAGATATATATGAAGGATCTTCTTGAAAGGTTTTAGGTTTAGTAAGTACTTTACCAAAAATAAGTATAATTTATATATTAATACAATTTAAAGAAATAACGGATATATTTATTATATGTGCTTTAATGTCTATAATTATAGGTACTTTAGGTGCTTTAAACCAAACAAAATTAAAAAGATTATTAGCTTATAGTGGTATAAGTCATATAGGTTTTATAATATTAATACTAAATATAGGTAATCAAAAAGGATTTACAGTAAATAATATTTATTTATTTATATATATATTAAGTTTATTATCTATTATTATATTAATTTCCAATTTAGATTTAAGTCAAAATAATTATATAATTGAATTAAGTAGTAATCAATTTATAAATAAAATTATAAGTATATCTTGAGTTATTTTATTATTATCTATAGCAGGAATACCTCCTTTATCCGGTTTTATTTCAAAATGATTAGTATTATGAACAATTTTAGAAGAAAATTATATTATATCTAGTTTAATATGTATATTATTTTCAGCTATAGGAGCTGCTTATTATATAAGATTAATAAAAATTATTTATTTTCAAAAAAGTTCTTCTTTTATTACATGAAAATCTATATTAATTAATAATAATAATAATTTTTTAAGTGTAAATTATTACTTTTTAGGATTACTTATTTATTTTATATTATTTTTTATACTAAAACCTAATTTTTTATTTTTATTTTTCAATATAAATTTTATTTACATAAATTAAAATGTACATTTTAATTTTATATTTACCTTTATTAAGTTTTTTAATATGTTCACTATTTGGAAGAAAGATAGGATATAATGGTAGTAAAATAATATCTAATATTTTATTATTTTTTAGTTGTTTAATTTCCTATTTAATTTTTAATGAAATTATTAGTGAAAAAGTTAGTATTAATATTTTAATGTTTAACTGATTCAATATAGGATTTTTATCTAATGATTTTGGTTTTTTATTTGATGTTATTACATCTTCTATGTTGATACTTATTACTTCTATATCCTTTTTCGTTCATCTATTTTCAACTTCTTATATGGATGGTGATCCACATTTACCAAGATTTATGTCTTATTTATCTTTATTTACTTTTTTTATGATAGTATTAGTAACAGCTAATAATTTAATTCAATTATTTATTGGTTGGGAAGGGGTAGGATTATGTTCTTACTTATTAATAAATTTTTGGTATACTCGTATACAAGCAAATAAAGCAGCAATTAAGGCTATGGTAGTTAATAAGATAGGTGATATAGGATTATTATTAGGTATAATTTTTATTTGAAAAAATTCAGGTCTTGTATTTTATAATAATATTTTTCCGTTATATTCAATTTTATCCTTAGAACAATTTTTAAATTTTATAAATATATTATTATTAATTGGTGTTATAGGTAAATCAGCCCAAATAGGATTACATATGTGATTACCAGATGCCATGGAAGGCCCAACTCCTGTTTCAGCTTTAATTCATGCAGCTACTATGGTAACAGCAGGTGTATTTTTGATAATAAGAGTTTCACCTTTATTTGATTTTACTCCTTTAGTTCTTTTAATTATAGTTTTTGTTGGTAGTTTAACTGCTTTTTTTAGTGCTACCATAGGATTAACTCAAAGTGATTTAAAAAAAGTTATAGCATATTCTACTTGTAGTCAATTAGGTTATATGGTTATGATATGTGGATTTTCATATTATAGTTCAAGTTTATTTCATCTTATTAATCATGGATTTTTTAAAGCTTTATTATTTTTGAGTGCTGGCTCTATAATTCATGCAGTAAGTGATGAACAAGATTTGAGAAGAATGGGAAATTTAAAAGAATTTACACCGTTTTCTTATATATGTATTGTTATAGGATCAATGTCTTTAATGGGATTACCTTTCTTAACTGGATTTTATTCAAAAGATTTATTATTAGAATTAATATATCAAAAACATTATTTATCTTTTTCTTTATGATTAGGAATAGGAGCTGCTTTTATAACAGCTTTCTATTCTTTTAGATTAATTTATTTCTCATTTTTTTCTAACCCACAACATAGTAAATCATTAATGTCATCAATACATGAAGGTAGTTGAAATTTATTATTACCTCTTTTTATTCTTCTTTTATGTAGTATATTTGTAGGTTTTATTTTACAAAATTTTATAATGATAGATATTCCTCCTATTATGTTATTAAATTTAAATAAATTTTCTCCTTTAATATTTAGTTTACTAGGCTCATTTCTTTCTATATTATTAGGTTATTTTATAGTAAAGTGATGATTTTTAAATTTAAAGGGTATTTTATACAAAGTTTATAATTTTATTACTAAAACTTGATATTTTGATCATATTATAAACTTTTATTTAGTAAAACCTATTTTAAATTATGGTTTTATATATACATATAAAATAATTGATAATCAATTACTTGAAATAATTGGTCCTTTTTCTATAACAGAAGAATTAAAAAAATATTCTAGTTATCTAAGTAAATACCATTTAGGTAAAATAACAAGTTATTCTTTTGCATTCATATTTTTTATATTATTTTTTATAATAAAGTTTTAATAACTTCATTCTTTTGATTTTGGAGAAGTAAATACAATAAAATTATTTATACATGTTAGTGAAAGCGAATAAATGAGTAAAATTTAAAATTAATTAATCGGTATCAGGATTTTTAAAATAAAATATTAAATAACCTAAGACATCAAGTTTTAAAGCCATGTTTTAAATGAAACAAAGTAAAATCTAAGACAGCAGTAAAGAATTTTATACAATTAATAAAATATTAGATATAGTTATTGTTATTTAGTATTGTCTAATTAAGTGCCAGCAGACGCGGTTAAACTTAAGATACTAGTTTTTACAAATAAAAAGGTGATAATATGTAAAAAAAAACTAATTTATGTGAAAAGTAAAGTTATTGATTTGGTTAAATAAACAATAACAATAAGATCAAATATAAAAATATTACACAAAGTTTTTTTAAATATGAAATAAAAAGTATTAAATAGGATTAGATACCCTAGTAAATTTTTATGTAAATAAATAATTAATATTAACCTGAATATTATACTTTTAAGAGTGAAAATCAAAAATTTTGGCTGTTTATTTTCCAATTAGAGGAATATATTTTTTAATTTGATAATCCGCAAAATATCTTACCTATTTTTGAATAAATCAAGTGCTGCATGGTCGTCTTAAATTTAAATTTATTATTTAAATAAAAACCTAAAAAGGTTGAAGTCAGATATTATGGCCTTTATAAATAGGGATTTTATGTATTACAATTATTATTGTAATTTAATTATAAAATTGAATAAATATTGAAAAATTTTTAAAAGAGAATTTAAAAGTAAATGAAAAAAGAAGGTTTCATTGAATAGGTTCAAATATGAGTACAAATTGCCCGTCGCCTGTATTAATAACAAAGTTAAAAATAGAGTAAGTCGTAACATAGTGGGAGGAAGGGAACTTCTTCCTGTAAAAAAATTATTTTACAAATGATTCAAATATACAATTTTTTTTTCTTATTAATTTTATTTTCTACAATAATGACTATTATATCTTTTAATCCTATACATTCTGTTTTTTGATTAGTATTTACTTTTCTAACTTCTTCTGGGTTATTAATATCATTAGGTTTAAATTTTTTACCATTAATTATTATTATAATATATATTGGTGCAATAGCTATATTATTTTTATTTGTAATTATGATGTTAGATATAATAGAATTAACAGAGATCACTTCAATAACTAATATTTTACCTATATTATTTATTATTATTATAAATATGATTTTAGAATTATTACTTATATCAAAAGATAATTTTAGAGAATTTTTATGTATAAATATAAAAAATTGATCTTTTGAAAATATAGATCAAATTTATTTAATAGGAAATATAATTTATTCAGAATATTTTTATCCTTTTATATTAATTAGTATATTATTATTAATTGCTATGGTAGGAGCAATAGTTCTTACTTTAGAATTAAGTCCATTAACTAAAAGACAAACTCTAATTAACCAACATCAAAGAAATAATTCATGAATTTAGAATATAAAGTAATTTTTATATGAATAATTATAAGTTTGTTATTATCATTTATAATTTCTTTTTTATCATTTTTACTAAGCGAAAAAAATCCAGATAAAGAAAAAGTTTCAACTTATGAATGTGGATTTAATCCAATTCATATCCCAGGGGAACCTTTTTCTATAAGATTTTTTTTAATAGCTATATTATTTTTAGTTTTTGATTTAGAAATATCTTATTTATTTCCTTGAAGTACTTGTACAAATTTAATAAATATAAAAGGTCAAATTATAATATTATTATTTTTATTAATATTAATAATTGGTTTGATTTATGAGTGAATAAAAGGAGGTTTAGATTGGGAATAATGATTTTTTCTTTATACTCTCTTCCTTTTATAATGTTTATACTAAGTATTATAGGTATAATTCTTAATCGTAGTAGTATAATATTAATTTTAATATGTATAGAAATTATGTTATTATCAATATCACTAAATTTTATTTTATATTCTTTATTATTAAAAACTATTTTAGGTCAAATATACTCTTTATATATAATTACAGTAGCTGCTGTAGAATCTGCTATAGGATTATCAATTATGATTTCTTTTTATAAATTAAAAGGATCTATATCTATAAAATTTTTAAATTTATTAAGAGGATAATGGATTTTTTAATATTCATCATTTTTGAAATTATTAAGTTTTTTATAATTATTATACCAGTTTTAATATCAGTTGCTTATTTAACTTTGGCTGAAAGAAAAATTTTAGGTTATACTCAAACTAGAAAAGGACCTAATGTAGTTGGTATTTATGGTTTACTCCAACCTTTGGCTGATGGAGTAAAATTATTTTCAAAAGAAATGGTAATACCAAATCATGTTAGTATTTTATTATATTTTTTTGCTCCTATTTTTGCTCTTACATTATCACTAATTGTTTGAGGATTAATACCTTTTGGTAATAATATAACATTAATTAATGCTAATTTAGGAGTTCTAGTAATTTTTGCCTTATCTTCTATAGGAGTGTATGCTATATTAATTTCTGGGTGATCAAGTAATTCTAAATATGCATTTTTAGGTGCTTTAAGAGCAGCTGCTCAAATGATAAGTTATGAAGTTTGTATAGGATTAATAATTATAAATATAATTATATGCTCTGGTAGTTTTAACCTAAATACAATACTTATTTGTCAAAATCACTCTACATGATTTTTATTTCCATTATTACCAGCAGCTTTAATGTTTTTTATATCTTGTTTAGCTGAAACCAATAGAGCCCCATTTGATTTAACTGAGGGTGAGTCTGAATTAGTTTCTGGTTATAATGTGGAATATTCATCAATGTCATTTGCATTATTTTTTTTAGCTGAATATTCTCATATTATATTTATGAGTTTTTTGTTTACTATTTTATTTTTAGGGGGTTGACAATTATTTATAATAAATATTAATTTATTATTCTTTCTTAAAGCAACTTTTATTATTTTTTCTTTTATATGAGTAAGAACATCATTCCCAAGATTAAGATATGATCAACTAATGCATTTACTGTGAAAAACTTATCTTCCTTTGAGCTTAGGTTTAATAATAATAACAAATTCTATTTTATGATCTCTAAATGGATTATCTTTTAAATTATGTATTTAATTTTTCTATTTATCATAGTTTTTATAAGTATAATTCATTTAAGTTTTATAAATAGAAATAATATAAATAAATTAAAAAGAATATCTTTATTTTGATCAATTTTTATATTATTTATATTTATTTTATTAATTACTTTATTTTCAGAATTTACACAATTTCAATTTTCATTAAATTTAGATTGATTAAAAAATTTTTCCTCTTATATATTTTGAGGTAAAATTATTTTTTCTGTTGATGGTATATCTTTATTCTTCATAGGATTAAGTATACTTCTTATACCAATTTGTTTATTAATAAGTTGACAAAGTATAGAAAAATTTAATAAAGAATTCATATTATTTCTATTTTTTATATTATTATTATTAATAGGAGTATTTACAACTTTGGATATTTTAATATTTTATATTTTATTTGAGGCTATTTTAATACCAATGTTTCTTTTAATTGGTATTTGAGGATCCAGGGAAGAAAAAGTAAAAGCCGCATTTTATTTTTTCTTTTATACATTAATAGGATCACTATTAATGTTAATTAGTATTTTTAAATTATATAATATAACAGGTTCTACTAATTTTCAAGCATTAATTAATTTAGAAATACCTTCTTATCTACAATTTTGGTTTTTTATAGGTTTTAGTGTAAGTTTAGGTGTTAAAATACCAATGATTCCTGTACATATATGATTACCACAAGCCCATGTTGAAGCCCCACTAGCTGGGTCAGTTTTATTAGCTGGAATATTACTAAAATTAGGTGGATACGGTTTTATTAGATTTATATTTACTCTTTTTCCAATAGCTTCTGAATATTTTTCACCTTTTATTATATTAATGAGTTTAATAGCTATTATATATGGTGGATTAACAACATGTAGACAAAGTGATATGAAAAGACTTATTGCTTATTCTTCAGTCTCTCATATGGGTTTAGTAACTTTAGCTATATTTACACATTCTGTAGAAGGATTATTTGCTTCAATAACAATGATGATAGCTCATGGATTAATTAGCTCTGGATTATTTATGTCTTCAGGTGTATTATATAATAGACACCATTCTAGAATTATAAAATATTTTAAAGGGTTAACTACTGTAATGCCAATGTTATCTATTATAACATTAATTCTAATATTATCAAACATAGGATTTCCTTTAACATTTAATTTTATAGCAGAATTTTTCTCAATACTAGCAGCTTTTAATTATTCTTGAGTAATTGGAGTAATATCTTGTATAGGAGCTTTAATATCAACAATTTATGCATTTTATTTTTATAATAGATTATACTTTGGAACTCTTAGTTCTTATTTATATAACTCAAAAGAAATTAATTATTTCGAATTTTGTTCTTTTATACCATTAATAATAATAACTATATTATTAGGTATATACCCAAATTATTTATTTAAATTTATGTTAATAAGTTCTTACTTAAATATTAGTCTATAATAAAGATTATCTTAAAAAAAAATGAGAATAAGAAAAGAAAATCCTATTTTTTCACCTTTTAATTCAGCTTTAATAGATTTACCAACCCCAATAAATTTAAATTATCTTTGAAATTTTGGTTCTTTACTAGGTTTATGTTTAATTGTGCAAATATTAACTGGTATATTTTTAGCAATGCATTATTGTGCAGATGTTACAATTGCTTTTTCTTCAATAAACCATATAATTAGAGATGTAAATTATGGGTTTTTATTAAAATATCTACATGCTAATGGGGCTTCAGCATTTTTTGTCTGTATGTATATACATATAGGGAGGGGTTTATATTATGGAAGTTATTTAAAAACATCATTATGAAATGTTGGAGTTATAATTTTATTATTAATGATGATTACTGCTTTTATTGGTTATGTATTACCATGAGGACAAATGTCTTTTTGAGGGGCTACAGTAATCACTAACTTTGTATCAGCTATACCTTATATTGGTAATGATGTAGTTCAATGAATATGAGGGGGATTTAGTGTTAGTAATGCTACTCTAAATAGATTTTATAGTTTACACTATTTATTTCCTTTTATATTAACTGGTTTTATAATAATACATATTGTTCTTTTACATTCAACTGGATCAAATAGTCCTACAGGATTAAATACTAATTCAGATAAAATTCCATTTCATACTTATTTTACTACTAAAGATTTATATGGTTTTATATTATTATTTATATTTGTATCTTATTTAGTATTTTATTCTCCTAATTTATTAGGAGACCCAGAAAACTTCATTAAAGCAAATTCATTAGTAACCCCAATACATATTATGCCTGAATGATATTTTTTATTTGCCTATGCAATTTTAAGAGCTATCCCTAATAAACTAGGGGGTGTTCTAGGTTTGGTATTAAGTATATTAATATTATTTATTACTCCATTTATTCACACAAGTTGATTAAAATCATTAAATTTTAGACCAATAGGAAAATTTATTTATTGATTATTTATTTCTAACTTTTTTTTATTAACTTGAATTGGGTCAAAACCAGTTGAAGAACCTTTTATACTAATAGGTCAATTATCAGGATTATTTTACTTTTCATATTTTTTAGTATTTATTCCTTTGACAGGTGTAATAGAAAATAAACTTTTATTTAATAAATAACGCTTGCGAATAAATGAGTAATTATATAACACGTTGAATTTTTTCTACAAATCATAAAGATATAGGAACTTTATATCTAGTTTTCGGTTTATTTTCAGGTATGGTAGGAACAGCTTTAAGTATGCTTATTAGATTAGAATTAGCAAATCCTGGAGCAATGTTTGGTGACGATCATTTATACAATGTAATTGTTACAGCCCATGCTCTTGTAATGATATTTTTTTTAGTAATGCCAGTTTTAATTGGTGGATTTGGTAATTGATTTATACCTTTATTCATAGGGGCACCAGATATGGCTTTTCCAAGATTAAATAATTTAAGTTTTTGATTATTACCACCAGCTTTATTTCTTTTATTAGGTTCTTCACTAATTGAACAAGGTGCTGGAACAGGTTGAACTGTTTATCCACCTCTATCAGGTCCTCAAACACATTCAGGGGGTTCTGTAGATATGGCTATATTTAGTATACATTGTGCAGGTGCATCTTCTATAATGGGGGCTATAAATTTTATAACCACTATTTTTAATATGAGAGCACCAGGAATGACTATGGATAGACTACCATTATTTGTTTGATCAGTATTAATAACTGCTTTTCTATTATTATTATCTTTACCAGTATTAGCAGGAGCAATAACTATGCTACTTACAGATAGAAATTTTAATACAACTTTTTTTGATCCTGCTGGAGGTGGTGATCCAGTTCTATACCAACATTTATTTTGATTTTTTGGACATCCAGAAGTATATATTTTAGTTATCCCAGCTTTTGGTATAATCTCACAAATAATACCTGTATTTTCATCAAAAAATCAAATATTTGGTTATTTAGGAATGGTATATGCTCAATTAGCAATTGCTTTCTTAGGGTTTATTGTTTGAGCTCACCACATGTATACAATAGGTATGGATGTAGATACTAGAGCTTATTTTACAGCAGCAACAATGATTATAGCAGTACCTACTGGTATAAAAATTTTCAGTTGATTAGCTACTATGTATGGGGGAAAAGTAAAATTTAATACACCAATGTTATGAGCCACAGGATTTATTTTCTTATTTTCTATAGGTGGATTTACAGGTGTCATACTAGCAAATGGATCTTTAGATATTTTATTACATGATACTTATTACGTTGTAGCACATTTCCATTATGTTTTATCCCTAGGAGCAGTATTTGGAATATTTGCTGGTTTTTATTTTTGATTTGGTAAAATAACTGGATTTTCATATAATGATTCTTACGGAAAAATACATTTTTGAATAACATTTATAGGAGTAAATTTAACATTTTTCCCACAACATTTTTTAGGATTAGCTGGTATGCCAAGAAGATATTCTGATTTCCCAGATAGCTTTGCTATATGAAACTTAGTAAGCTCTTTAGGTTCTATATTATCTATTGTAGGTGTAATATGATTCATATTTTTAACTTATGATGCATTTGTAAGAGAAGAAAAATTCATTTCTTGAAATAATAGTAATGATATAAATACTTTAGAATGAGTATTTAATTCTCCTCCTGCTTTACATACCTATAATGAATTACCTTTTATATTTTATAAAAATAAATAACGCTTGCGAATAAAATAATAGTAATAAATAAATATCCTCTTACTATGGCATTGGACTATCGTCGGCCATCCCAGAGCCCAGCCCCGACTCCGTGGCAAGTGGACACACTTGCCACGCCAGCCCAATACCAACCTAGATTTACCCCAACCTCCAGTTCTCCCCTCAATCCCACTCGTCTCGGGGAACGGCGCCTAGCCTACCCTCACGCCACCCCGGACGCCTCCTCGCACGACCTCCAGCCCGTGCTCGCTCCCCTCAAGGTCGTGTCCCCACTATCCTTCTTATGGGCTCCTGGTTATATATGAAGACGGCGAGGCTGCTCGCCGGGGCCTCGCCTCTCTCCCCCCCCCMBCGGAAGAGC